AAAATACAAGAATAGATAAGATGAAATTCGCCCCCCTCCCATATATTTAATCCCTTCACCTATAAAGAAACTAATAACACCAATCCCATTTATCATTCCATCAATTATATGTCTATCAAAAAACTGAACTAGTTTAGCTAATTCTCTTACATTTCCAGTAAAAACCTTAGTATAAAAAATATCTATATAACCACGATTATATGACCAGTTATATATCACATTTTTTATTAGGTCCAAGAAAATTATCTTGCGGCTCTTCTTCACAAATGAATTGACTAAACTCAAATTCTGTAGAGATGAATAAACAGATCCATATAAAATGGATGCTATAAATAATCCAAAAAAGGCTATACTTACTGAAAAAACTGCATTTTTTAAAAAATCATAAAAATCCGAAGACTCATTTTGATGGAAAAATTTTGTAGATGGAGTTAACCACTTTGACAATAGATCAGGATCTAGTCTACCAAAATCAATTCCGATTGATCCAATCAATAAAGTAAATAATACCAATATAAGCATGGGAAACAACATAGTATTGTCCGACTCGTGAGGATAGGTGTAAGTATATTTATTTCTAAAGTAAGTACTAAAGTATCGTACTTTATTTTGAAAAAAATTTTCAATTTGATATGTATTTTTTGAAAAAAAAGAAACCTTAGTATTCATTGTTGAAAACAGTAATTTTTTTTTTATTGCTTTGGGTACTTCTTTTCCCCATAAAGATATTGAATAGAAAGAACTATTTTTAGCGCTACTGTAATTTTGAAAATGAATACGCAAATGTCCATCAAAGGTAAGTAAATACATTCGAAACATATAAAATGCAGTGAATCCTGCTGTAAATGAAGCGATTATTGCGAAAATTGGTGAATACAACCAACTATCATTAAGAATTTCGTCTTTCGACCAAAAACAAGCAAGAGGTGGAATACCACAAAGAGAAAGTGTACCTAATAAAAAAGTAATTCTTGTAATCGGAATATATTTTGTTAACCCCCCCATAAGAACCATATTTTGACTTTTATCTGGTGAAAATCCAACAATGGATTCCATTGAATGAATAATGGATCCAGATCCTAAAAACAATAAAGCTTTCGAATAGGCATGAGTGATCAAATGGAATAAAGCAGCCCTATAAGAACCTATACCTAGAGCTAACATAATATAACCCAATTGAGACATGGTAGAATAAGCTAAACTTCTTTTAATATCTCTTTGAGCAAGAGCCAAAGTAGCTCCTAATAATACTGTTATTACACCTATTAAGGAAATAAGATTCATTATGTAAGGTATGACTATGAAAAGAGGAAGAAGCCGAGCTACAAGAAAAATTCCCGCTGCTACCATAGTAGCAGCATGTATAAGAGCCGAAATGGGAGTGGGTCCTTCCATAGCATCAGGTAACCATATGTGAAGGGGAAATTGTGCAGATTTAGCAACTGCGCCGAGGAATAAAAAAGAAGCACAAAGAGTAATAAATAAAGAATCTACTCCATTATTATGAATTAAATTAGTAACTATTTCGAACAAATCTCGAAATTCTAAACTACCCGTTATCCAATAAAATCCTAAAATTCCTAATAATAAACCAAAATCCCCTATACGATTGGTTACAAAAGCTTTTTGACAAGCACTTGCTGCAATTGGTCGTGTGAACCAAAAACCTATTAATAAATAGGAACACATTCCTACAAGTTCCCAAAAAATATAAATTTGTATCAAATTAGAACTAGTAACTAATCCCAACATAGAAGTATTGAAAAAACTCATATAAGCAAAAAATCTCAAATATCCTTGATCATGAGACATATAATTATCACTATAAATAAGAACCATAATTCCAACAGTAGTAATTAATATTGACATAATAGAAGTAAGTGGATCAATCAAGTATCCGAACTCTAAAGAAAAATCATTATTGACAGTCCAAGACCATAGATATTGATAGATAAAATTTCCGTTTATTTGCTGAATAGAAAGATTAACAGAAAACACCATAGCTATAGTTAGCATCAAAACACTCGGAAAAGCCCACATACGTCGAATATTTTTTGTTGCTCTAGGAATAAGTAGAAGTCCAAATCCTATTAACATAGTAATAGGAAATGGAAGAAAGGGTATTATCCATGCATATTTATATGTATGTTCCATAAAAAACACAAATTTTCATTTTTTTTCTTATAATTGTTTCCGATTCACCAATTTTTATTGCTTTTGAAGAAAACAATAAAAAAAATGAAAAAAAAAAAGATATGAAACCTTAAATATTTTTATTTTACATTTTTCTTACTTTTTTCAGATATTTAAAAAATTTGAAAAAGTTATAATTTGTTGCTTAAATGCTTTGTCCAAATAGCTCAATATAGAGTAATTTTTTAGTTATTAATTTTTTAACTAAAATATTCATTTTTGAAGTAGAAAAATATTTTTTTATAAAAAAAAAAGAGAAGGAGAATATGATTAAAAAAAAAAAATTGCCACTATACTAGAATTGTATTCTAGTAATATATAACCATATCATATACTATAGTAAGCAAAGTAAAAGTAAGAAAAGTAAGCAAAAATAACTATACCAATATCAGTAGAATATGGATATGAATATATAGTTTGCATCAATAAATCAACTTTTTGTGGAATTGATTGATTGAATTGAAATCCAATAAGATAAAAAAATATCAGAAATCTTATAAAACTCCTTACTTCTTATATTCTAGAACTGAAATAAAAAAAAAAAACGTAAAATGAAAGTTCCTTGCTAACGGAATGTCTTGTTTAACATATTAACTACTAGAAAATTCCTTTTCAAATTTTTCTTTCTTTTCTTCTATTTTTTCCGAGTTTTATTATATATGTAACACACATGTATATATAAAAAATATATTTGTATTGTTTATAAAAAAAAAAGATTATCGACGAAATTAACTATAATATAAAAAATGACTAAAACTAAAAAAAAACGATCCATATTGATCAATACATGTCTTTCACATACAACAATAAAAAGGAAGAACTCTTTTTTTTATGGCAGTTCCAAAAAAACGTACTTCTATATCAAAAAAACGTATTCGTAGAAATATTTGGAAGAAAAAGGGAAATTTAGTTGCAATAAAAGCCTTTTCCTTAGCAAAGTCAGTTTCTACGGGAAATTCAAAAAGTTTTTTTGTGCGGCAAACAAATAAGAAAATTTTGGAATAATTTGAATTCCGTGATTTTGATTTATAGAATATGAAAAATTTTCATTAACTTATGTATTTATTGACCTCTTCAAGATTAGTTAGAACTAGCTGCTATTTTATGTCGAATACTAACTTATCTGTCTGCTAGTTTGGTTCTAAGTATTATTTTATTTCTTTTCCCAGTAGAAAAATTTTTTTCCATTAGGAAAAGAAATAAAATGCAATTATGATGAATATTAAAACTGTTTTGTTTTATTATATGTCTATCTCAAGATCAAATAAAATTGGTTTTGTTTACTAAATATTATCCTATATTTAAATTATGTACATAACAAACAACAAAAAGTATATATATATATATTATATAATTAATTAATTATATATATATTTTTTCTATATAATTAGAATAATTAATTAAATTACACTAAGTACATTAAAAAGTAGACTAAAAACAAGATTTTTAGAAAAAGAGTCTTTGAATTTCTAATTTAATTTATTAAATTTAGTAATTACATTTTGATATGTATAAAATCCTATTTATTTAATTTATATTTATTTTTGATAAAAAAGATCTTTCTAAATTTTCTAATTGTTATTAAAAATGCAAAGAATACTTTATTTTAAACAAAAGAGTTTAAAAGAACCCTTATTCATCCATTCTAATGTTTCCTAAAGTATAACTATATCGGATTCTAGAATCTACATCTAGACGATTCAACATGAATTGACTATTATTATTTCAAGTAAGCCGCTATGGTGAAATTGGTAGACACGCTGCTCTTAGGAAGCAGTGCTAGAGCATCTCGGTTCGAGTCCGAGTGGCGGCATACTCTAAAAGAGATAGAATGGATCTTATAATGTATTTAATTCCCGATTTCAATTCTGTAATGAGACCCTTTTTATGTATGATATTTGCAACCTTAGAACATATATTAACTCATCTCTCTTTTTCAATCGTTTCAATTGTGATTGCGATTCATTTGATGATTCTATTAGTTCACGAAATCATCGGATTACGCCATTCGTCGGAAAAAGGAATGTTAGCTGCTTTTTTTTCTCTAACAGGATTATTAGTTATTCGTTGGATTTCTTCGAGACATTTTCCATTAAGTAATTTATACGAGTCATTGATCTTCCTTTCGTGGAGTTTTTCCATTATTCATATGGTTTCCAAGCTATGGAATCATACAAATGATTTAAGCACAATAACTGCGCCAAGTGCCATTTTTACTCAAGGTTTTGCTACATCTGGTCTTTCAAGTAAAATGCATCAATCAGCAATATTAGTACCTGCTCTACAATCTCAGTGGTTAATGATGCATGTAAGTATGATGTTATTGAGCTATGCGGCTCTTTTATGCGGTTCGTTATTATCAGTCGCTTTTTTAGTCATTACATTTCGAAAAAACATCGATATTTTTTGTCGAAGCAAATATTTCTTAATATTAATTAAGTCATTTTTCTTTTGGAAGATCGAATACTTGAACGAAAAAAGACGTGCTTTTAACAACACTTCTTTTCTTTCATTTCAAAATTATTATAAATATCAATTAATTCAGCGTTTGGATTATTGGAGTTATCGTGTTATTAGTTTAGGGTTTACCTTTTTAACCATAGGTATTCTTTCTGGAGCAGTATGGGCTAACGAAGCATGGGGGTCTTATTGGAATTGGGACCCCAAGGAAACTTGGGCATTTATTACTTGGACCATATTCGCGATTTATTCACATACTAGAACAAATCAAAGTTTGCATGGTACGAATTCGGCACTTGTAGCTTCTATAGGATTTCTTATAATTTGGATATGCTATTTTGGGATCAATCTATTAGGAATAGGTCTACATAGTTATGGTTCATTCACATAAAATCTAATTGAATTGTAGAAATTACATGCGAAATAAGCAATACGTACATAATGAAAATTTGTGCGAGTTTTTGAGAACCGTTTGAATCTTAATTCAAACGGTTCTCAAAAACTTGGTATACATCTTTCTAATTCACTTTATTATTTTTTTCGTTGTACAGTGATTCAAAAATCTTAAAATTGAAAATTATAAGACTTTCTATCTCATTAAGAAAAAAAACTATCTATGAAAATAATTCGATAGGATAGCTTGTATCTTGTCAACTGATAAAGAAAGAACGAAATCGGGATAAATACCAATTCCTATTACGGGTAAAAGGATACAGATCGAAACAAATAGTTCTCGTGGTCCAGAATCCACGAAATTTGAGTTTGGAACATTGAAAAAATTGTATCCATAGAACATCTGACGTAACATAGATAACAAATAAATAGGAGTTAATATCATTCCAATTGCCATTACAAGGGTAATTAATATTTTTGGCATTAAAAGATATTTTGGACTGGTAATTAGTCCAAAAAATACTACTAATTCCGCAACAAAACCACTCATTCCAGGCAATGCAAGAGAAGCCATCGAGAAACTACTAAACATGGTAAATATTTTTGGCATTGGAATGGATATTCCCCCCATTTCGTCGAGATAAACAAGACGTATTCTATCACAACTCATTCCTACCAAGAAAAAAAGTGCAGCACCAATAAATCCATGAGAGAGTATTTGTAAAACGGCTCCGTTGAGTCCCATGTCGGTTATAGAACCAATTCCTATAATTATGAAACCCATGTGCGATACAGAAGAATAGGCTATTCTTTTTTTTTGATTGCGTTGACCAAGCGAGGTTGAAGCTGCATAAATTATTTGGATTGCCCCCACTATCACCAACCAGGGAGAAAATATGGAGTGAGCATGTGGTAATAATTCCATATTGATACGAATCAATCCATATGCTCCCATTTTTAATAAGATTCCCGCTAGAAGCATACATGTACTGTAATGTGCTTCTCCATGGGTATCTGGTAACCATGTATGTAGGGGTATAATCGGTGATTTGACAGCATAAGCAATAAGGAAGCCCAAATATAATATTATTTCTAATGTCACAGGATATGACTGATTAGCTAATCTGTCAAAATCCAATGTCGGTTCATTGGAACCATATAAACCCATACTTAGAACTCCTATTAAGAGAAAAATGGAACCCCCCGCAGTGTACAAAATAAACTTTGTAGCCGAGTACAAACGTTTCTTTCCCCCCCACATAGATAAAAGTAAGTAAATAGGAATTAATTCTAACTCCCACATGAGAAAAAAAAGTAAAAGATCTCTAGAAGAAAATAATCCTATTTGACCACTGTACATTGCTAACATCAGGAAATAGAACAATCGCGAATTTCGAGTAACAGGCCAAGCTGCTAAAGTAGCTAAAGTAGTGATAAATCCTGTTAGTAAAATAGGTCCTATGGAAAGTCCGTCGATCCCTAGTCTCCAGTGAAAATTGAAAACATTTATCCATTTAGCATCCTCTTCTAATTGAATTAATGGATCGTCCAATTGGAAATGATAACAGAACACATAGGTTGTTATAAGGAGTTCTAATAAACAAATACATATAGTATACCATCTAAATACCTTATTCCCCCTATGAGGGAGAAAGAAAATTGAGGAACCCGCGAATATTGGCAAAACTACAAGTATTGTTAACCAAGGGAAATAACTCGTGATAAAGACAAGATACGTTTTGACCAAAAAGCCCGTGCTCAAAAGAATATATTTTCTTGAGCACGGGCTTTTGTCGGTAAAAAGGAATCAAATGATTCAAGTGGAATTTATTATAACGTATCAATAAGATAGACCCATGCTGCGAGTTGTTTCATGCCATAAATAAACACGGACACTCAAAAAATCTGTTGGACAGGCGGATTCACATCTTTTACAACCTACACAATCTTCGGTTCTTGGCGCGGAAGCAATTTGCTTAGCTTTACATCCGTCCCAAGGTATCATTTCCAATACATCTGTGGGGCAGGCTCGTACACATTGAGTGCACCCTATACATGTATCATAAATTTTTACTGAATGTGACATTGGGTCTATAAATTCCAGTTTTGAACATAAAAAATTTTCGATCTGGTAAAGTAAAAATAAATTTATAAATTATATAATTATAAATTTATTATATATTTATATTTTCTTTATATATAGAAACCAGATGAATCAATGATTTATCAAAAAAAATCTTAAGAATCAAAATTTTTATAAATCTGTTCATGAGAAGGGACCAAGAGACTTTGATTTCTCTTTCAACAACCATGATCATATGAGTCACATGAATCACACGTGCAACTCCACGTTGACTAATGGATCGTCAATATTTCAATATATTACTATACATATATTGAAATATTACTATACATATTTAGTATTATTTGTAAATAAATATAATATATAAAAAACACTGAAATGATATTTTATACAAAATTTTTTCTACAATTAATTTCTATATATATTATATATTTATATGTATTTATATTATAGTTATGGCTAATTTTTCAACAAACTCGATTGATTAATACGAGTTGATTTTCTGTTACGATAGATTGATGAAACAATAGCTAGTCCAATAGCAGCTTCCGCCGCTGCAATGGCTATAATAAAGATTGAGAAAATCTCTCCTTTTAATTGGCGACTATCAAATATATCAGAAAATAGTACGAGATTAATATTAACCGAATTTAGTATAAGTTCAAGACACATAAGTGCTCTAACCATGTTTCGACTTGTGATCAATCCATAGATACCGATTGAAAATAAATAGACACTCAAAAAAAGTACATGTTCGAACATCATTGACTAACTCCTGATCAACTTCGATTCGTTTCAATATGAACAAAAATTCAACCAAGTTGATTAACTAGAATCGAGCGATTACATAAAAAAGGGAATATTGACAGTAGATTAAACTAAAATTTTTTTTAATTCTAACTAAACTATTTATTATTGACGAGCCATAGTAATTGCGCCTATCAAAGAAACTAAAAGAATTATAGAAATGAGTTCAAACGGAAGATAAAAATCTGTTGATAAATGAATTCCAATTTGTTGAACGTTGTTTATAAAGTCTTGCTCTATAATCTGATTTGATCTTGTAGTCCAAATAATTCCGTACCATGACGTATCTGCGATAGTAGTAATTAGTGAAAAAAGAATACTTATACAAACCAGTGAAGTGACTCCATCTCCAATAGTCCAAAAATAGGAGTCGTTGGAATATTCTGAACCATTCACGAACATAACAGCAAATATGATTAAGACATTTATGGCTCCCACATAAATAAGAAGCTGGGCGGCAGCTACAAAAAAGGAGTTTGATGAAATATAGAATAAGGATATACAAACAAGAACCGATCCCAACGAAAAGGCGGAATAAATTGGATTAGTAAATAATACTACTCCTAGACCTCCTAATATAAGAAATGATCCCAGAAATACTACAAGTATATCATGTATTGGTCCAGGTAAATCCATTATGTATAAGAGAAAAATAAGTCAAAATGTTTCATGACCTTACTAAATAGTCCAGGAAAGAGAGGGGTGTTCCCCTTATATTTTTTTTCTTATATATGATGAGTTTTTAATGCAATTAAATCTTAATATGGATGGATTACTGTGGATATAGATAAAGTTATTAAAATTTTTGGCCAATCTTTTCTTTTTAGAGATTATAATTTTTTAATATTTTAAAATAATTAAGAAAACACATATTTGCAGTTTAAATCAAAGAGTGATTCTCAATAATCAATAGTTAATAAGATAAGTTTATTAGTTTCTGATAAAAAAAAAGAAGACTTGTTTCCGTTTATCTTTATATAAAAAAATATTAGTAATCAGTAATCGTTCTTGAATCAAGGGGTTTATCTTTATCCATTTTGATTTGACTGGAATTCATAACTGTTTGAATTGTGTAATCTCCAATTACTGACATTGGTAACCGACCTAATGCAATTTGATTATAATTTAATTCGTGACGATCATAAGTTGAAAGTTCATATTCTTCAGTCATCGATAAACAGTTTGTTGGACAATACTCGACACAATTACCACAAAATATACAGACTCCAAAATCAATACTATAATTAAGCAATTGTTTCTTTTTAATCTCTCTTTTAAACCTCCAATCAACAACGGGTAGATCTATGGGACATACACGAACACATACCTCACAAGCAATACATTTATCAAATTCAAAGTGAATTCGACCACGGAAACGTTCTGATGTGATCGATTTTTCATAAGGATATTGAATAGTTACAGGTAAACGATTTGTATGGGATAGGGTAATTATGAAACTTTGACCAATGTACCTTGCAGCCCGTATTGTTTGTTGACCATAATTTATGAACCCGGTCACCATAGGGAACATATTGTGGATCTCCGTGAATAATTTGATGTTTCTTTCTCTTGTTTAAGATCGGTTATGAATGGAGAATATCGTTATCTTATTCTATTCTTTATAGGTAAATAAGTTGGGAAGAAGTTGTCAATAATAGATTACCCAGAGAAATAGGTAAAAGAAATTTCCATCCAAAATTTAAAAGTTGGTCCATTCTCAGTCTAGGTAAAGTCCATCTTGCTGTGATAGGAATGAACAAAAACAAATAAGCTTTAGCTAATGTAATAAATATACCAATTGTTATTCCAAAAACTCCTGTCATTTTTTTTATTCCGAAAAGTTCAGGAATAGATATATACGGAATAGGAAAATTCCAACCGCCTAAGTAAAGAACTGTTATAAATAATGAAGAAACTAATAAATTTAGGTAAGAAGCAAGGTAAAATAGAGCGTATTTAATACCCGAATATTCTGTTTGATAACCTGCTACTAATTCCTCCTCTGCTTCTGGTAAATCAAAAGGTAATCTCTCACATTCCGCTAGAGAAGAAATTAGAAAAACAAAAAACCCTATAGGCTGACGCCACAGATTCCACCCCCAAAAACCATATTTTGACTGTGACTCAACTATATCAACTGTACTTGAACTGTTAGATAATCATAGTCGATAATAACATTACTGTTCATATCGCTATTTCAAAACCGTACATGAGACCTCAGCTTCATACGGCTCCTCTATGGTCACAAATAAATGTAAGTACTTGTTCGGTATTATTGTAATTTTTAGATTATAATTCTAAATAGAATAATACCGGGAAGTCCAAAATTAGACCAACGAAATTCCGTCTGCTAGAATAAAAAAGCGCTTCCGAATTGATCTTTTCCATTAAAATTACAATTTCTCTTTATTCGGTAATAACTTAATCCTTAAATAAAATACTCGTTATATCAATAAATTAGGTTTTATCAATAACTCTAAAGAAAGAATTAGTTAGAAAGAATTGATCATTAATTCCAAATTTATGATTAAGAATTCTATGTATGTGTATAGATATGAATATTGAATGGAGAAAAGAAATAAGAAATAAATATCCTGTATCGTATTTTTTTGTTTCATTTTTCCCATTCAATATTTTGCATTCTATTTCTTTTGCTCCTGTCCTATTCTTCTTTCTCAGAGGAGAGGAGGTACTCTGAAAAAAAAATAAAGGATTAATTCGTTTTTTATAGTCATTTCTTTAATCAGTGAATAGGAGCATACTCGAGATCGGAATCGTGGAGAAGTACTACTTGGTCATTTCTACCAACTTAAAGTCCTCATTATGATTCGTTTTATCTAAAGTTTTATGCAAAAAGACCCTTTTTTATATCTTAAATTATCTCCATTACTAATCTTTTGTGTACCTTGGTGTTCCTAACTGTCCACTGATTTTTGATTGATCCCCAGTATGGTAATAAATACAAGACAGTAGTAAAAACCCCATACGGTTGATCTTTTGTACCCGCTTCAAGATATGATAATTGGTCAAAGAATCTTAACCTTGGGGTAAACAGTTTATACTGCTTATGTTTATATTCTCGTACATAGGGAATGAGATTTTATCCTCTTACTGCAAATTTATAAGCAGTTTGCTTTTACTCATCTAACTATCTAGCTTAATTCATCAACCCTAATGATAAATAAAAAAAGAAAATATCCATTGCATATATTAAATTTCTTTATTCTATTTCTAGTTCTAGAAAATTTCTAGAAAAGAGGGAAAATAATAATGTTCTGCCGAATCACACGTAGAGATATTGATAACACACATAGAGTTAATGGTATTTCATAACTGATAGATTGAGCAGCAGCCCGTAGACCACCTGAAAAAGAATATTTATTATTCGACCCATATCCTGACATAAGAAGTCCAATAGGGGCAATACTTGAAATGGAGATCCATAAAAAAACGCCTATACTAAGATCGGCCAAAACAAGGTGATATCCAAAAGGAATTACTAAATAACTTAGTAGAACAGATATGACCGCTATAGACGGTCCCGCGCTGAACAAACGAATATCTCCTCTAGATGGGAGGAGATCTTCTTTAAAAAATAATTTGGTTCCATCTGCTATAGCTTGAAGAATTCCCAATGGACCGGCGTATTCAGGCCCAATGCGTTGTTGTATTGCTGCAGATATTTCTCTTTCTAACCACACAATTACTAGTACCCCTATTGTTATTCCCAATATAAGGGTGAAAATAAGAACAAAGATCCATATGAGTCCATAGACTTCTTTTAAAGATTCCGATCTAGAAAAAGAATTGATAGCTTGTATTTCCACTTTTGTCATATCAATTATCATTTCAACGATCAACTTCTCCCATAATGATATCTATACTACCTAATATCGTCATGATATCTGCCAATTTCATTCTTTTAACTAGTTGAGGAAGAATTTGCAAATTGATAAAACCGGGTGAACGAATTTTCCATCTCCAAGGGAAAACACTACTATCTCCTATCAAATAAATTCCTAATTCTCCTTTTGGGGCTTCTACTCTCACATAAAGTTCTTGCTTCGACAATTCAAAATTGGGTGAAAGTTTTTTAGTAATAAATCTATATTCAAAATTATTCCATTCGGAATTTTTTGCTTTATCAAAACGTCGGACTTCTAAATTCTCATAGGGTCCTCCAGGAATTCCTTCTAGAGCCTGTTGAATAATTTTTATAGATTCCTTCATTTCACCGATTCGTACTAAATAACGAGCTAGTGAATCTCCTTCTTTTTGCCATTGAACTTCCCAATCAAATTTATTGTAACACTCATAACTATCAACTTTACGAAGATCCCATTGGATTCCAGAAGCCCGTAACATTGGTCCTGATAAACCCCAATTTATTGCCTCCTCTCCACTAATAATGCCCACTCCTTCAACGCGTTCCAAAAAAATAGGATTCCGCGTAATAAGTTTTTGATATTCAACAATTCCTGTTAAAGAATAATCGCAAAAATCCAAACATTTCTCTATCCAGCCATAAGGTAAATCGGTAGCAACTCCCCCAATACGGAAATAATTATGCATCATTCGCATACCTGTAGCGGCTTCGAATAGATCATATAACAATTCCCTTTCTCTGAAAATATAGAAAAAGGGAGTCTGTGCACCGATATCTGCCAGAAAAGGTCCAAGCCATAATAAATGAGAAGCTATACGACTCAGTTCTAGCATAATTATTCTAATGTAACTAGCTCTTTTAGGTACTTGAACGCTTTCTAATCGTTCTGGTGCATTTACTGTTATTGCTTCTGTGAACATAGTGGCTAAATAATCCCACCGTGTTACATAAGGCAAATATTGTATAATTGTTCGATTTTCCGCTATTTTTTCCATCCCTCTATGTAAATAACCCAATATAGGTTCACAATCAATAACATCTTCACCATCGAGAGTAACAATTAGTCGAAGAACACCATGCATTGATGGGTGGTGAGGACCCATATTCACTATCATGAGATCCTTTCTTGTAGCTGATACAGTCATAACTTTTCTTCCTTAATTCAATTCATTATTCCATGAATTTAGCAAAATGAAGTTCATCAAAATGAAAAATCTAATAACTAAAGAAAAAATTCAAACCAATCTCAAACTAAAAATTAACGAGTTTTTGACTCCCGAATACCCAACTGGTTAATCAATTTCTTATAACGTACTCGATTTTTCTTTGACAAATAATCCAACAGCCGTTGACGTTTTCCCAGAATTTTTCGTAGACCCCTTTGTGATAAAAAATCTTTTTTATGTAATTTTAAATGTGAAGTAAGTCTCTGTATCTTATCAGTGAAACTAAATACTTGAAATTCAACAGATCCACAGTTTTTTTCTTTTTCTTGTCGAATAGCTGAGATGAATGAATTTTTGACCATAAAAACAAAATTTTCTATTTTTTTCTTTTACGCGAATTTTACCGATCAGGAAAAATAAAAATTTTTATTATACTTGTTATTTCCAGTTATTTGAATCTAGTACAAAAAACTTTTTCATTTCTTCATTCTTCATATAGAATTTTTTCTATCCAAATCAAATTGAAAATTTGATTTGGATAGAAAGGAACGATCTATTTTTTTATTCAAGATTTTCCTATTCAGGAAAGAAAATGTTTTTTCGATAAAGAAAAATAGATATAAGATATAAAGGAAATATACTATGTTATATTTATATTTATTATATACTATTAATATAATATTATTAAAGAATTTAAAGAATTCTGAATCGTGGATACATATGTATTCTTGATATACTGAAATTACTGCCATTATTGGTATCAAACCAATAACGATTCATACAAGCTAAATCTTCTAATCGATAATTGGGCCAGAGAAAAGATTTTAATTTAAAGAATTTCTTTGTATCTGTATTAAGATGTTTTTCCTTGTTCAAAAATTGTCCACAGTTGTTTATGGTGTTTTGATTACAAAATATTGGATTTCTACCCATAATATTCCAATTCTGAGAATTAAAACAAATGAAAATTCTCAATTCTCTACGACGTCTGGGGGATAGAATATTTTCAGGAACAAGGAAATCATAATAATTTTTGTTTTTAGTCACAAGTGTATTGCTGTGTTGTGCAACAGATTCATGAAATTTTTTTTTATCAACATATTCTTTTTTTATTATGCATTTTCCATCAGTTTGGCGTTTATTCTTTTCAACCAATGAAATACCTATGGTTTGATATATAATATCTTTTCCATCCCTTTTCATAGATAGACGAATTGGTTCGACAATAAATATGCCTCTTTTTACCAATTCTGTAAGAGTTAGATCTTTCTGAATCAACATTACATCTAAATGCATCTCTCCTCTTTGAATTGAAGATATAGCTATTTCCTTTGGATCTATCAGTCTAAGTAGAAGACAATATACCTTTATATTATTGATCATTCTTTGATTCAAGGGATCATCCCATCTTAATTGAAAAAGAAAATATTTTCTCAAGAAGAAATTGAGTTCTGCTTCTTTCTTGCTCTTAGATTGTTTTTTTTTTCTATCTTTTTTAATGTCTGCTCCTGTATAATCTGTCTCAACATCTTTTTCATTTTGTTTTCGTAAATCTGATACAAAATTTCCTTGACCTTGTTGTTCATTTTTTTTTTTTTTTACATTGATCTTTTGACTTTTACTAATATTTTCATAGAAATGAAAATTTAAAATAAGTAATTTGGTAGGTATGATCCACGGTTTTATTTTATACGCATTAAAAAGTAGTACAAATTCTGGGAAAAACCAAGGTTCTAAATTTGATATGGTACGATAGAATTTTTCTTGATTCATTCCCATCCAATCAAAAAAGGAAATTTTTTTAAATTTTTGATAATTTAGATTTTTAGTATTTTTTTGAATCTTGGTGTTGATATGCGTATTGGCCCGGGTCTCAATATCAATATTATTTCTAATACAGAAATGGGGAATTTTATAATTTAAAAATGGTCTATCCATATTTTTGGCCGTATCAATGAGAAATCTTTTTTCTAAATAATTATTAATAACTATCCTTATCAATCCATAAAATGGTTCGGGTTTCAGTATATTGAAATTAGATGAAATTTTTTTGTTTTCCACTTCTTGTAATTGTAATGTTGACTCATAAATATATGAGTTTTTATTATCCTCAAAATTTATATATTTATATGAAAAAATATCATATCCGTAATGTTTTTTCAATTTGTCTTTTTGACTCATCAATGAATTTACTGCATAGGAATTTTCTTTCATGTAATGAATTAATTGGTCTTTTTCTTTTTTATATAAATCCGATTTCGTTGAGTCTTTTTTTTGAATTATACGACAGGCCCTATTTTGCCATTTTTTTGGTACTAAATAAGACCACTTAGTCTGAGATAAATTATATTGATAATGACCTCTTAACCACATTTTCCATTTATTCATTCTATACTTATGCATTTTCTTATGCTTTGGTTTGGAACCAAATATTCCTTGTGTTGTACAATAACTCTTTATTATATCTGTAAGAAAAGGATAGGTGTTATGATATTGAAGTACAGATTTCAAAGGATATTTGTTAAGTAATTGATTTTGTGAGAATTTGTAAAATACATATGCTTGAGACAAAGAAGATAAGTCCCAATAAATATTCGAATTTTTATTGCTAATACTAAAATTAGTGTTATAAAAAATATTATAAAACCACTTTTTTATAGTCGAAATAAAGTTCATTGTATTTTGATTTGTCTTTTCAATTCTTTCTTGATTTGTTTTATCATTATAAATGTATTTAGTTAAAATTTTGTTTGTTGATTTTAAAATTGGAATCTTAATGATACATAGTAATAGATTCATGTATATTTTTTCAATGAAGGATTTTATAAAAAAATGCGATTTACGTATTAATCGGATATTTTTTCTTTTAAATATTTGCCAAATATCCTTCTGTAATTCTGATCTTTTATCATCATAAGTTAGAACCATTTTTTTCTTGTCTTTTGTGATTCCTTTTATTTGACTCCTAATTGTGATTGTCTTATTAGCAAGATCTTTCATTTTTGTTTCGATGAGTGAATAATTTTCATTTCCACAATTTAGGGATTGAATTGCAATGGTCGATTCGCAAAGAATCTTATTATTTATATTAGAATCTCTTCCATTTTCATTCGGTTCATATACTTTAACCCTACTCGATTTTAATATGGGTTTTACTTTTTCAAGTTCTTTCATTATTAGGTCCATAAATAGAATTATTTTGATGATCCATCTTGTTTCTTTTTTTGAAACTTTTAGAACCCCATTTCCTCTTTCTTTGAAAACTCTTATAACTTGGAAAATTTTCTTTTTCGCTTTTATCGTTTTTTTTTCGAGTTCTTTTAAAATGGGTTCAAAGAAAGAAGGTCGTTTTCGGGGAGACCCAAAAGGTAGCTCTGCTTCTCTTCCCCAAACTGTTAAAAAACAAAAGTTATCTTTTTTCTCTTTTTTTCCCCTTTGCTGATCTCCATGATTAAATCGTACCTTAGATCTTTGCCAAGGTTTCAGACAAAAAGGAAATAGAATCTTTATTTGAATACCATCTCTTAACCAATTTTGGGGAAATTCCGTTTCTGATAATTGAACACCATTATAAGTACATTTAACATGCATTTCTCCATTCCATTCCTTCCAATCCTCGTACCATTCGGGGAATTGAAACAATAACATACGACTAATATTTTTAGCTATTATCAATACGGGAAATAGAACATATTTTCTAAGAAAAGATTGGGTTACTAATATTAAACCTCTTATTGCTTGAGTAAATAGAAAGCTATCCCAAGCCTCTGATATTGCTATTCGTTCATTTTCCTCTTCTTTCTCTTTGTTTGTTTTCTCGTTTTCTTTTGTATGTTCTTGCTCAAAATAATAAATTTTAGATTCTGAGGTTCTCCCTAACCAATTCCTAATTTTAGATATATTAAAAAACGAAAAAAAAAATGTTTTGTCTATTCGATCCAAAAAAAGTGGAGAATGTACATTTGCTTGAAATATTTTCCAGATAATTGTTTTACGTCTTTGAGCACGCATAGATCCTTTGATTATACCACGGCGAAAATCCGATTGTTGTGAGTAACGTATCAAAGCCACCTCGTCTTCTTCATCACTATTATTAATAGTAGTATTATTAGTAGCACTAGTAGCACTTGAATTAGTGTTCCGATCGTTATCAGTATAAATTATTATGCGTTTCCCTTTTCTTGACCGAATTTCAGGATCTTCCATCGATTCTTCTTCATCTTCTTCTTCCAAATCATCTGTTAATTTGTATGACCATCTAGAGACCTTTTTACTAATTTCTTCCATTCCAATAGAATTTTTTCTAATTTTTATTAGATCATTTGGATCAGTTGTAATTACATCGAAAAAAAATTTTAAAGATTTTTCTTTACTTTCTGAATCTATTCCTTGCGCACGTTCAAAATAAAATTTTTCAATTGAGGTTAAGGAATTCTCAATAGGATTCGATAAAAATTCCTCATCAGAATAAAATCTATTTTTTTTATGTTCAAATGTTTGAGAATTTTTATG